AATAAGCCAAAATCCCCTACACGATTAGTCACAAACGCTTTTTGACAGGCATTTGCAGCAATAGGTCGTATGAACCAAAACCCTATTAATAGATACGAACACATTCCAACTAATTCCCAAAAAATATAAATTTGTATCAAATTTGAACTAGTAACTAATCCCAGCATGGAAGTATTGAAAAAACTCATATAAGCAAAAAATCTCAAATATCCCCGATCATGAGACATATAATTATCACTATAAACAAGAACTAGAATTGCAACAGTAGTAATTAACATTGACATAATAGAGGTAAGTGGATCGATCAAGTAGCCGAATTCTAAAGAAAAATCATTATTAATAGTCCAAGACCATACATATTGATAAATAGAATTGCTATTTATTTGCTGAATAGACAGCTTCATCGAGAAAATCATAACTATACTTAACAACAAAATACTAGAAAAAGCCCAAATACGCCGAAGATTTTTTGTTGTCGTCGGAAAAAGGAGAAGTCCCACTCCTATTAACAAAGGAACCGGAAGTGGAGTGAAGGGTATGATCCATGCATATTGGTATATATGTTCCATAATCAAATATCTAAATTTTTTATTTAAATTTTATTTTTTGTTTACGATTCGCCGGTTCTTGCCTCTTTTGAATTGAAAGAAGCCAATAAAAAAAATCAAGTTTTTATTTTACATAACTTAAAAAAATAGAATTTGTTAATTTACTATTTTATATTAAATAAAATTTTTAATTAATATTATTAAACATTTTTTATTTTAATATTCAAACCAAGAAGTTCTAATTGGTCAAATAATTAATTTGTTAGTAAAAGTAAATCCTTAATTATTTAAGTAAATGTAAAATGTTGAAGTCTCTGAAGTAGGAATCAAAAAAAATTCTACTTTCATTTACAGTTAAGTTATTTATAATATATATAATAAAGATAAAAAAATTAGACTAAAAAATAGTATGAATCAGAAGATCTACTAAAAATCTAATAAACAATCTAATAAAAAAATAAGTAATACAAAAAACTAGGAACTAGTTATTTTAATAAGTTTATTCAGTAGTTTATTCATAATTATTAACTGGTTTTACGAAAAATTATTTGATTGTCTTCCGTTCCAAACGAAAAACAAAAAAACATAGAAAAATATTCTTTTTTTTTTTATAGTTATATATTTTATATAGTTTATAGAAAAAAAGGATATGATACCTCTTACTTTACTTTACTACTTTACCATAACATAGAATAAAAAAAAATCACTAAAATGTCTCAAATTATGGATTCTTTAAACAAATTAATTTATGGGATTAAATTATGGATATCATTTCAATTTGAAAATTGGAAATTCGATTTATTTAGATTTTCGAAAAAAAAAAAGAAAAAATTCAAGCTTTTCAATTAAGATTTGCTAACTTAAATTTTTCGATGTGGCTTAATATGCACATGTAAATTAAATGAAATACAGCAAAAATATACAAAATATATAGAGATCTTAAGTATAAGTAGAAATTTTGATTAATTATTTAATTTTTATTAAATTTATTCATCAATTTCGCACGAAGTATTTTAAATTATAAATAAATATTATACTCCATAGAAAATTTTGTTTCTCCTAATTGAATATTTTAGGGAATTTTAATATATATATATATATATATATATATATTTCATATATTTTTAGTTAGATTATGCTTTTCTATAATGAAAAATTTGACTAAAAGGCCCTGTATGGTATAGAATCTAAAAAATACATGGATAATTATATAGTAAACAAAGATTCGTTTGACCAATAGATGTTTTTCACATCCAACTACAACAATGAGTAATCCATTTTAAATGGCAGTTCCAAAAAAACGTACTTCTATTTCCAAAAAGCATATTCGTAAAAATTTTTGGAAAAAAAAGGGATATTGGGCAGCGTTAAAAGCTTTTTCAATAGCAAAATCTCTTTATTCCGGGAATTCAACTTTGTTTATAGAAAAAAAAAATAAAAAAAATCTTCGTCGAATACGAACAATCGAAATACGAACAATAGAAGTCGGCCTAACCCAAAAAAATCTTATAACAAATTAGAACGATGATGCATCTTATAGTAAACAAAGTAAAACGATTCTACTATAGTAGGAATCAAAAAATTTTAAACAAAAAAAAAGGAGTTTTATATGATTTATCCGTCTTTTCTACTAGGCAATTCCGCATCTCTAGCTATGAAGCTAATGAATTCGGTCGTTGTGGTCGGACTCTATTATGGATTTCTGACCACATTATCCATAGGCCCTTCTTATCTCTTACTTCTCCAAGCTCATTTTCAGGTTATAGAAGAAGGAGAAGAAGAAGCAATCGAGAAGGAGGTAGCCGCATCAACTGGTTTTATGATAGGACAGCTCCTGATGTTCATATCGATCTATTATAGGCCTCTGCATCTAGTATTGAGTAGGCCTCGTACAATAACTTTCATAACTGTACCTTATCTTTACCTTCATTACATGTGGTACAGTTACGAAGACTTTTTTGTTGATGAAAAATCTACTCGCAAAAATTCAATGCGTACGCGTAATCTCAGCATTCAATGTATATTCCTGAATAATCTCTTTTTTCAATTATTGAGCCATTTCTTTTTTTTCCCAAGTACAATGTTTTTCAGATTACTCAACGTTTATATGTTTCGATACAACAACAAGATATTATTTTTAACAAGTAGTTTTGTTGGTTGGTTAATTGGTCACATTTTATTCATGAAATCGGTTAGATTCGTATTAGTATGGATACAGCAAAATTATTTGGTTAGATCTACTAAGTATGTTAGACCTAAAAAGTACCTTTTCTATGTGTTTCGATTTTATCAGAATTTGATCTTCGATTTGAGAAATTCTTTTGGTCTAATCGGTGGTATTCTCGTATTTTTTACATGTCTACTCATTTTTAACAAAATGCCGTTACCTATTTTGACTTATAAACCGAAAGAAGCCGAAGTGGAAATAGATCGAGAAAAAGCTGAAGAATATTTTTATAGAATAGGCCTAGCGAAAGAAGGGGAATTTACCAAGGAAGAGCCTTCTCCTCCCCTTTTTAAACTTTTTAAAGTTTTTAAAGTTTTTAAAGAAGCATTCTATAAAAAAATCCCAACTTCTGATCAAAATGATGGAAAAAAAAGAATTTCTTTTTCACATCCACCTAGTTTAGCCGCTTTCTCGGGAATGATACAAAAAAAGACTTCTTTGTCTACAACAGAAAAATTATCATCTGATGAACTGTACAATTATGGGATTCGTACCAATGAACAAAAAAAGAACAGCTTAAGCACTGAATTTTCTAAAAAAATTGCAGTTTTAGACAGAAAAGGGCTTAAAGAGATAAATGTATTGGAAAAAAAAACTCGATTAGCCGATAAAAAAAAAGATAAAATACAATATTTCCAAAAAACATCTGATCCCCCCTTAAGGGGATCCTCTCGGGGACACCCCAAAAAGCCACCTGCACCCACACCCTTCAAAAGATTAACTGACCTCTTCTTTCTTCCACCCGAAGCTCAACTTATAAAAAATAATGAAAGGTACCTAGAAAAATGTAGACCCGACGCGATAATTATAGCAGAATTTAGGTATTTCATGTCTTTTATAAACGATTCCTTGGCTCAAAGTAAAGGGTTTCATCAAAATTTTATTGAAAGGGAGGGAAAAATAAAAGAAATCGAGAAAAAAACTCTTTTCTGGCCATCCAGTCTACTAAAAAATATACAACAATTACGGAAACAAGAAAAAGATGCGGTGTTAGTGGAGGCTGATATTGCCGGACTGCCATGCAGGCGTGCAACTGTTTTGCTTTCTGGAGGGGAGAGTGACACAGATGAAAAAGAATCCAAAAAATTACATTTCAAACGTTATGTACCAAGATCACAATTTCGTCGAGAATTGATCAAAGGTTCCATGCGTGTTCAAAAATGTAAAACGAGTGTTTGGTCAATATATCTAGAAAAACCACATTCCAGATTTTTTACAAACAGAATAGATTCTTTGTTTTATACTTTTCTTAAGTATTGCGAGTTTATTAGAGGAATTTTTCTAGAGTATACGGGAAAAATCTCAGAATTTGAACGTTTGGTTTATTACTCTTCTTTCGAAGATGTCCTTCTTACTATAGAAGAATTGGAAAACGAACCGACCGAAAGGGAAAAAATAGACGAACAAATAATGGAGGCCGAAAGAGCCTGGGAGGAGGAGTATACGTACGGTCAACCACTAAGGGCTGCGCTTCTAGGCGCCCAGGCAATTCTTAGAAAATATATTATATTCCCTTTATTGATAGTAGCGAAAAATATTGGCCGTATGTTATTATTGCAACGGCCTGAGTGGTCGCAAGATTTCAAAGAGTGGAAGAACGAAGTATATATAAAATGTACCTATAACGGTATTCCATTCTCAACCGAAAAACTTCCTGAATACTGGTCAGAAGACGGTTTCCAGATAATGGCAGTCTCTCCTTTCCGCCTAAAACCTTGGCACGACGGATATAGGCCTTTTGATCGAGACCCTTATCAAGTTGTTAATAAATTTGATAGTTATGATGAAGTTGGTCCTACAGAAAAAAAAGGGTCTTTTAATAATATTAAGCAATCATGTAAAAAGATAAGATTTGATGAGCGAGCGCGCCAAGTATTTGCGCGAATACGCCACTTATTTGAGCGAGCACGTCAAAGAGTGTATCCATTTCGTAAAAAGTATAATATTAAGAAATTACGCAAAAATAAACTTCGGGAATCATATAAAAAACATCAGGAATTATATAAAAAGGGATTATATATAAAACTTTGGGAATTATATAAAAAACTTTGGGAATTACATAAAGGGGAATTATATGATAAACTTCAGGAATTATATAATAAATTTCAGGAATTATATAATATACTTCAGGAATTATATAATGAATTTCAGGAATTCAATAATAAATCTAAGGAAGCATCTAAAAAACTTCAGGAATTATATAAAAAAATAGAAAAAAAAAGCTGAAAAAAAAAGCTGAAGAAAAAGCTGAAGAAAAAGATATTGAATTGCCGTCGTATAAGCCTCCTAGACATTCGTATCCTTCACTTAAGCTTCGTACTCGTATGTATACCGGAGATGGGTATACGTTTTATAGAACTTGGCGTAATGCTAATATGAGAAGGCAGACGGGTGGAGGTACCCCTGCTCTTCCTCCGTTGCCGGAGGAGGAGCCTCCTACATCTTTATCAAAATTTTTACAAAAAGGAATATTAATTATTGAAGGATATCCAGCGTCTATGTCTATAAATAATGGGAATTTTCTTATGTATCAAATGATAGGTATTTCACGGGCTCATAGGAGTAGACACAAAATTAATCAAAAAATATACAGATACATAGACAAAAACAATTCTGATTTGCTTATTCTTGAAAATATTTTATTACCTAGACGTCGTCGAGAATTGAGAATTCTAACTTGTTTCAACCCAAGGAATAATAAAGTTGTGGATAAAAACCCAGTATTTTACAATGGGAATAGGGTAAAAAACGGTAGTCAATTTTTTGATAAAAGCAAAGATCTTGATCGAGATAAAAAGAAACTTATCAAATTCAAATCCTTTCTTTGGCCGAATTATCGATTAGAAGATTTAGCTTGTATGAATCGTTATTGTATCCATACTAATAACGGCAGTCGTTTTAGTATGTTAAGAATACGTATGTATCCACGATTAAAAACTCATTTATGATACATTTATCTTATATATTCCTTATCGTCTAGTAGATAAATAGATGCGCACGCGCCTTGTCTTAGCGTCCAATTTCGATACATGATACTAATTCGATAACGTATCAATTAGATCCAGAAATGAATCAACAGAATTTTCTTTATTCATTTTATCAAAATGAATAAAGAAAATTCTGATTATTATGTGTACCAGATAAAAATAGCTGGCATTATTATTACTGATCGGCAAAATTCCATATTTGGTAAAAAAAAAAAGAAGTTTTAAATTTTATGACAAAAAAATCATTCATATCTGTTATTTCGCATGAAGAAAAAGAAGAAAACAGGGGGTCCGTTGAATTTCAAGTATTCCGTTTTAGCAATAAGATAGGAAGACTTACTTCACATTTGGAATTGCACAAAAAAGACTATTCATCTCAGAGAGGTCTACGAAAAATTCTAGGAAAACGGCAACGACTACTGGCTTATTTGTTAAAAAAAGATGGAGTACGCTATAAAGAATTAATCAGTCAATTGAACATTCGAAAGCTAAAATAAAAACACGTTAATTTGAAGAGTCGTTTTGAATTATTTGATTTATTAGATCTTGAATTTTGATGAACTTCTTTTTGTTTTCAGCAATTCATGGAAAACTGAATAATGAATCGGGGAAAACCTATGGCTGTACCAACTACAAGAAAAGACCTCATGATAGTCAATATGGGTCCTCACCATCCATCCATGCATGGCGTTCTCCGACTTATCCTTACTTTAGACGGTGAAGATGTTATTGACTGTGAACCAATATTGGGTTATTTACACAGAGGGATGGAAAAAATTGCGGAAAACCGAACAATTATACAATATCTGCCTTATGTAACACGTTGGGATTATTTAGCCACTATGTTCACCGAAGCAATAACGGTAAATGGGCCAGAACAATTGGGAAATATTCAAGTACCTAAGAGGGCTAGCTATATCAGAGTGATTATGCTGGAGTTAAGTCGTATAGCTTCTCATTTGTTATGGCTCGGCCCTTTTATGGCAGATATTGGCGCGCAGACCCCCTTCTTCTATATTTTCAGAGAAAGAGAATTGGTATATGATTTATTCGAAGCTGCCACCGGTATGAGAATGATGCATAATTATTTTCGTATCGGCGGAGTAGCTGCCGACCTACCTTATGGATGGATAGATAAATGTTTAGATTTTTGTGATTATTTTTTAACAGGGATTGCTGAATACCAAAAACTTATTACACGAAATCCTATTTTTTTAGAACGAGTTGAAGGAGTGGGCATTATTGGTGGAGAAGAGGCAATAAATTGGGGTTTATCGGGACCAATGCTACGAGCTTCCGGAATACAATGGGATCTTCGTAAAGTTGATCATTATGAGTGTTACGACGAATTTGATTGGGAAGTCCAATGGCAAAAAGAAGGAGATTCATTAGCTCGTTATTTAATACGAATCGGTGAAATGGCAGAATCCATCAAAATTATTCAACAGGCTCTAGAAGGAATTCCAGGGGGTCCCTATGAGAATTTAGAAATCCGACGCTTTAATAGAATAAAATATCCTGAATGGAATGATTTTGAATATCGATTCATTAGTAAAAAGCCATCCCCTGCTTTTGAATTGTCGAAACAAGAACTTTATGTAAGAGTCGAAGCCCCAAAGGGGGAATTGGGAATATTTTTGATAGGAGACCAGAGTGTTTTTCCTTGGAGATGGAAAATTCGTTCCCCGGGTTTTATCAATTTGCAAATTCTTCCTCAGTTAGTTAAAAAAATGAAATTGGCTGATATTATGACGATACTAGGTAGCATAGATATTATTATGGGAGAAGTTGATCGTTGAAATGATAATTGATACAACAGAAGTACAAGCTATCAAGTCTTTTTCCAGATTAGAATCCTTAAAAGAGGTTTATGAAACTATATGGATGCTTGTCCCTATTTTGATTCTCATATTGGGAATCACAACAGGTGTACTAGTAATTGTGTGGTTAGAAAGAGAAATATCCGCAGGTATACAACAACGTATTGGACCTGAATACGCCGGCCCTTTGGGAATTCTTCAAGCTCTAGCAGACGGGATAAAATTACTTTTGAAAGAGAACCTTCTTCCATCTAGGGGGGATACACGTTTATTTAGTATCGGACCCTCTATAGCAGTCATATCAATTCTACTAAGTTATTCAGTAATTCCTTTTGGCTATCGCCTTATTCTAGCCGATCTCAGTATTGGTGTTTTTTTATGGATTGCCGTTTCAAGTATTGCTCCAATTGGACTTCTTATGTCAGGATATGGATCAAATAATAAATATTCCTTTTTAGGTGGTCTACGGGCTGCTGCTCAATCAATTAGTTATGAAATACCATTAACTCTATGTGTGTTATCAACATCTCTACGTGTGATTCGTTGAGACATAAGTCTTCCTCCATTTCTTTTTAGGTTTCTAAGAATAAAAATTAAACGTATTAAATAGATATATCTTTCTTTCTTTTTTTATTCACTAGCCCGGATTGCTAAACTAAACTAGATAGTTAGATGAGTGAAAGAAAACAGCTTCGAAATTCGCAGTAAAAAAATGGAATCTCATTTCCTATGTACAAGGGTTAAACGAAAATAAACATAAGCAGTCAAGACTCTTTACCCCAAGATTGGTTAATAAGTCATCATGTCTTGAAGCGGGTTGAAAAGAACAACTCTATGGAGCTTTTACTATCTTTTGTATGTATTCCCATACATGAATTACCATAGAGATTGAGAAAAAATGAGTGGATGATTAGGAACACAAAAGTACACAAAGGATTCGTAATAGAGATTATGTAAGTTATTCGAAGAGACTTTTATACATAAAAGAAATACTAATTAGGGCTTTAAATTTGTAGAAACGATCAAGTAGTACTCCCAAAAATGAAATTCCGATCCAGAGTATGATCCTATCCACCGATTATATGAATAACTATCAGTAACGAAGTAATCCTTTACCCTTTCTTTCTTTTATTTAGGTTTAATATAAAAGTAAAGTAAAGGAACGAAAAGAAAGTATGGAATTGCAAAAAAAATCTTTTTTATCTGATATCCATATTAATGGAAATGAAATTTTTGTCATGTCATAAATAATGAATGTTTAATTCTTTTTTTTTCGGAATCGAAAAAAAAAGTGAACTATTTATTGATATTGGTAATAAAGAGTATTTTTTTTGAAGGATCTAAGTTATTACTCAATAAAAAAATTGAAATTCTTAAACTTAAAGTAAGGGATAAGATCAATTCCGAAGCACTTTTTTTATAGTATAGCAGACAGAATTCCATTAGTCTAATTCAGGAACTTTCGATTGATTTTAACTTTATCTATCCTACAAGTATATCAAGATTAAATAAAGAATATCTAATCAGTCCCTAGATTTATTTATGGCTCTCGAGGAGCCGTATGAGGTGAAAATCTCATGTACGGTTCTGGAATAGCGATGATAAGAGTGATCTTATCATCGACTATGATTATCTAACAGTTCAAGTACAGTTGATATAGTTGAGGCGCAGTCAAAATATGGTTTTTGGGGATGGAATTTGTGGCGGCAACCTATAGGGTTTATTGTTTTTATAATTTCTTCTCTAGCCGAATGCGAGAGATTGCCTTTTGATTTACCAGAAGCAGAAGAAGAATTAGTAGCAGGTTATCAAACCGAATATTCGGGTATCAAATTTGGTTTATTTTATGTTGCTTCCTATTTAAATCTACTAGTCTCTTCACTATTTGTAACAGTTCTTTACTTGGGTGGTTGGAATCTCTCTATTCCATACATATTGATTCCTGAGTTTTTGGAAATAAATAAAGCGTATGGAGTCTTTGGAACAACAATTGGTATTTTCATTACATTAGCGAAAACTTTTTTGTTCTTGTTCATTCCTATCACAACAAGGTGGACTTTACCTAGACTGAGAATGGACCAATTATTAAATCTTGGATGGAAATTTCTTTTACCTATTTCTTTAGGTAATCTATTATTAACAACTTCTTCCCAACTCCTTTCATTATAAATTTATATAAAAAAATCGAATAGAATATTTGATATTCACTATAATTCAAATTCAAATATTCAAATTCAATTCACAACTTGTATCAAACAAGAGAAAGAAACAAAATCCAATTTATTATTGATATTTACTATATGTTCCCTATGGTAACTGGGTTCATCAATTATGGTCAACAAGCAGTACGGGCGGCAAGGTACATTGGTCAAAGTTTTATGATTACCCTATCTCATGCCAACCGTTTACCCGTAACTATTCAATACCCTTATGAAAAATTGATCACATCGGAGCGTTTTCGTGGTCGAATACACTTTGAATTTGATAAATGCATTGCTTGTGAAGTATGTGTTCGTGTATGTCCTATAGATCTACCTGCTGTTGATTGGAAATTGGAAACGGATATTCGAAAGAAACGATTGTTTAATTACAGCATTGATTTCGGAATCTGTATATTTTGTGGTAATTGTGTTGAGTATTGCCCAACAAATTGTTTATCAATGACTGAAGAATATGAGCTTTCTACTTATGATCGTCACGAATTAAATTATAATCAAATTGCTCTGGGTCGTTTACCAATATCAATAACGGATGATTACACAATTCGAACAATTTTGAATTCGCCTCAAACAAAAGAGAAATCTCATAACAAATGAGAAATCTTGTGATGGAAGAAATTACTAAGGTTCTTTTATTTAATTTTAAATTTAAATTCAAAAAGTTGATTTTTTTATTTTGGTCAAAAATTACAAACCCCGACTATTCTATTCACTATTCTATTGATTGATGAAAATCACAACTTAATTTGTATTGAAAATCTGTTTACTGTAATGATTTCCAATAGTTTTAGTTTCGAACGACTCTTTCAGATAAAAAAAGAATGCGATGGGTCCAATAACTTTAATATGTATATCAAATTAGGATTTCATTTAATTAGCAATAATTAGTAGCGCATGAACTTCTTTTTTCCTGTCCAAGTCAATAAGATCATGAAAAATTCCTATTTTTTTATCTCTTATTTTACATATAATGGATTTAACTGGAGCAATACATGATTTTCTTTTAGTCTTTCTGGGGTCAGGTCTTATATTAGGGGGTCTCGGAGTGGTATTATTTACCAATCCTATTTTTTCTGCCTTTTCACTGGGATTGGTTCTTGTTTGTATATCTTTATTTTATATTCTAGCAAACTCGCATTTTGTAGCTTCTGCACAACTCCTTATTTATGTAGGAGCTATAAATGTTTTAATAATATTTGCTGTAATGTTCATGAGTGGGCCAGAATATGGCAAAGATTTTCATCTTTGGACTGTTGGGGATGGGGCTATTTCGTTGGTTTGTACAAGTCTTTTTGTTTCATTAATTATTACTATTCTAAATACGTCATGGTATGGGATTATTTGGACTACAAGATTAAACCAGATTCTAGAACAAGATTTGATAAATACTAGTCAACAAATTGGAATTCATTTATCAACAGATTTTTTTCTTCCATTTGAACTCATTTCAATAATTCTTTTAGTTGCTTTAATAGGTGCAATTTCTGTGGCTCGCCAATAAGTCAATAATTTATTTTTAAAACTAGCAATCCAAATAAAAATGAAATTTTATCCTATTCATTTCCATTCAATTTTATTCGAATTGATGCATAAAACGGAAATACTTTATAGATAGTTAGATTTATTAACAAACAAACTATTTTTTTATTCATCGATTTGAACGTTTCGTTTCGGAAAAAAAAATATTGAATTGAATTAACTCCTCCAATCTGGACGATTGACTAAAAATGAGCTATTATGATTTAAAAGAAGCCGCTATGGTGAAATTGGTAGACACGCTGCTCTTAGGAAGCAGTGCGAGAGCATCTCGGTTCGAGTCCGAGTAGCGGCATGCCATCGTACAAATTAACAAAAGGATTCAATAGTTCTATAATGAATAATGAAATGAATTTCATTTATTATTTCCATTTACTAATTTGCAATTGAAGGATTTCTTTTTTTTTTTATGATATTTTCGACTTTAGAGCATATTTTAACTCATATTTCCTTTTCAATGGTTTCCATTGTAATTATACTTCAGTTGATAACTTTATTAGTCAATGAGATAGTAGGACTATATGATTCATTTGAAAGGGGCATGATAATTACTTTTTTCTGTCTAACAGGGTTATTAGTTACTCGTTGGATTTATTGGAAACATTTCCCATTAAGTGATCTATATGAATCATTAATCTTCCTTTCTTGGAGTTTCTACATTATTCATATGATTCTTTATTTTAAAAAAAAGAAAAAAAATCTAAGTGCAATAACCGCGCCAAGTGCTATTTTTACCCAAGGGTTTGCTACTTCGGGACTCTTAACGGAAATGCATCGATCCGCAATATTAGTACCCTCCCTCCAATCTCATTGGTTAATGATGCATGTAAGTATGATGGTCTTGGGTTATGCAGCTCTTTTATGCGGATCATTATTATCAATAACACTTTTAATCATTACATTTCAAAAAGAAATAAAAAAAGATATAATAAGGATTTTTGATAAAAGAAAACATTTATTAAATGATTCATCTTTCTTCGGTGAGATTCAATACATGAATGAAAAAGGCAATATTTTACAAAGCACTTCCCCCCTTTCGGTTCGGAATTATTACAAGTCTCAGTTGATTGAACAACTGGATTTTTGGGGTTATCGTGTTATTAGTCTAGGATTTTTCTTTTTAACCACAGGTATTCTTTCAGGAGCAGTATGGGCCAATGAGGCATGGGGATCATATTGGAATTGGGACCCAAAGGAAACTTGGGCATTTATTACTTGGACCCTATTTGCTATTTATTTACATGTTAGAACAAATAAAAATTTGCAGAGTGCCGATTCTGCAATTGTGGCTTTTATAGGCTTTCTTATAATTTGGATATGTTATTTTGGGGTCAATCTATTAGGAATAGGGCTACATAGTTATGGTTCATTTACATTAACACTTAATTAAATTGAAGAAAGGGACTTGCGAATCTAAACATAGGACAAGGCCTAAGCAAGTTTCTTATAAACATTTAAAGAAAGTTTTAAATGGTTCTCGCAAACGTCAAACATGACTGATTATAATTTCAATTCGGTCTGGCCTTTCTTCTTCTTGACTTTATGTAAAGAAGAAGAAAGACTTTTTTTTTTTCATTTTTTTTTTCTTTTATTTAATGAAATGAAAGGAAAGCTATCTATAAAAAAAATTGGATAGAACAGCTTCCGCCTTCTCCACTGATAGTGAGAGAGCGAAATCCGGGTAAACGCCAATACCTATTACTGGTAGAAAGATAGAAGTCGAAACAAATAACTCGCGCGGTCCAGAATCAAAAAAATAAGAGTTTGGAATATTAAATAACTTATATCCATAGAACATTTGACGTGACATAGATAATGAATAAATAGGAGTTAATATCATTCCAATTGCCATTCCAAAAAAAATTAGTATTTTGGGTAGTAAAAGATATTTTTGGCTGGTAATTATTCCACAAAATACTATTAATTCTGCAATGAAACCACTCATGCCCGGTAACGCAAGGGATGCCAGCGAAAAGCTACTGAAAAGTGTGAATATTTTTGGCATTGGAATAGCTATTCCGCCCATTTCGTCGAGATAAACAAGACATATTCTATCGTAACTAGTTCCCGCTAAGAAAAAAAGTGCAGCACCAATAAAGCCATGAGAGATTATTTGTAAAATGGCTCCATTAAGTCCCGTATCGGTTATAGAACTAATTCCTATAATTATGAAACCCATGTGAGATACAGAGGAATAGGCTATTCTTTTTTTTAAATTACGTTGCCCAAGAGATGTTGAAGCTGCATAGATTATTTGTATTGTGCCTATTATTATCAACCAGGGAGAAAATTTAAAATGAGCATGAGGTAATAGTTCCATATTGATACGAACCAATCCATACGCTCCCATTTTTAATAAGATTCCGGCTAGAAGCATACAAGTACTGTAATGTGCTTCTCCATGGGTATCTGATAACCATGTATGTAAAGGAATAATCGATAATTTGACAGCAAAAGCAATAAAAAATCCAATATAGAATATTATTTCTAATGCCAGAGGATACGATTGATTAACTAATGTTTCAAAATTTAATGTTGGTTCATTGGAACCATATAAACCAACACCCAGAGCTCCCAGCAATAGGAAAATGGAACCCCCTGCGGTATACAAAATAAACTTAGTAGCTGAATAGAGACGTTTCTTTCCCCCCCACATAGATAAAAGTAGATAAACAGGAATTAATTCTAATTCCCACATTATGAAAAAAAGTAAAAGGTCTCGGGACGAAAACGATCCTATTTGGCCACTGTACATTGCTAACATCATGAAATAGAATAATCGAGAATTTCGAGTAACCGGCCAAGCCGCTAACGTAGCTAAAGTAGTGATGAATCCCGTCAGTAAAATGGGCCCTATCGAAAGTCCATCTATTCCTAATCTCCAGTGAAAATCAAAAAAATTGATCCATTTATAATCTTCTGCCAGTTGGATTAATGGATCGTCTGGTTGGAAATGATAACAGAATGCGTAGGTTGTTATAAGGAGCTCTAGCATTGAAATACATACTGTATACCACCGGATAACCTTATTTCCTCTATGAGGAAGAAAGAAAATTAAGGAACCTGCAAATAGGGGCAAAACTACAATTGTAGTTAACCAAGGAAAATAATTCATGGTAAAGACAAGATACACTTGATCCAAAAAAAACCCGTACCCTAACTATAGTTAGGGTACGGGTTTTTGTCGGTAAAAAAAATCCAAATAGAATGGATTCAAGTGGAGTTTTCTGAAACGTATCAATAAGCTAGACCCATACTGCGAGTTGTTTCAGGCCCTAGATAAACTCGAACACTTAAAAAATCGGTTGGACAGGCAGACTCACATCTCTTACAACCAACACAGTCCTCTGTTCTCGGAGCAGAGGCTATTTGTTTAGCCTTACATCCATCCCAAGGTATCATTTCTAATACATCCGTAGGACAAGCTCGTACGCATTGAGTACACCCTATACATGTATCATAAATCTTTACTGAATGTGACATTGAATCTATAATTTTTTTTTTAACTTCATTAAATTTCGATCTAGTTCTAGTTAAAGTAAATGAATCAAATATTCAAATACCAGACGAATCAATGATTTACCAGAATTTTTGAATTAATCTACTTCTGGATTGGATCGGCTTATTAGAAAATAAATAAAAAAAAAGAGGTCCAAAATACTTTATATTTATTACATTTTTGAAAGTATGATTATACCTTAAGGTACCATACTTAGTAATGTAATTTGAATTGATAACTATTCAAATTTGAATTTCTATAATTCTAATATATCTATAATCCGAATATAATAGAATTAAAAAAAAAACAACTACTTATTCAATAAATTCGATTGATCGATACGAGTTGATTTTCTGTTACAATAAATTGAGGAAACAATAGCCAGTCCAATAGCAGCTTCAGCGGCTGCGATAGCTATAACAAAAATTGCGAAAATGTTTCCTTTTAATTGGCGACTATCAAAAAAATCAGAAAATGTTACAAAATTTAGATTAACTGCATTCAATAGAAGTTCAAGACACATAAGAGCCCGAACCAAATTTCGGCTCGTGGATAGTCCGTAGATTCCTATAGAAAATAAATAGGCACTCAAAACAAGTACATGTTCGAGCATCATTAACCAACTCCTTATCAATCTCGATTCTTTTCAATATGAACAATAATTAAACCGATTTTATTGACTAGAATATAAGAAGTTCGAATAGAGGAGTTTAATTTAAGAATAAAAAAATAGTTTGTTTGTTAATAAATCTAACTATCTATAAAGTATTTCCGTTTTATGCATCAATTCGAATAAAATTGAATGGAAATGAATAGGATAAAATTTCATTTTTATTTGGATTGCTAGTTTTAAAAATAAATTATTGACTTATTGGCGAGCCACAGAAATTGCACCTATTAAAGCAACTAAAAGAATTATTGAAATGAGTTCAAATGGAAGAAAAAAATCTGTTGATAAATGAATTCCAATTTGTTGACTAGTATTTATCAAATCTTGTTCTAGAATCTGGTTTAATCTTGTAGTCCAAATAATCCCATACCATGACGTATTTAGAATAGTAATAATTAATGAAACAAAAAGACTTGTACAAACCAACGAAATAGCCCCATCCCCAACAGTCCAAAGATGAAAATCTTTGCCATATTCTGGCCCACTCATGAACATTACAGCAAATATTATTAAAACATTTATAGCTCCTACATAAATAAGGAGTTGTGCAGAAGCTACAAAATGCGAGTTTGCTAGAATATAAAATAAAGATATACAAACAAGAACCAATCCCAGTGAAAAGGCAGAAAAAATAGGATTGGTAAATAATACCACTCCGAGACCCCCTAATATAAGACCTGACCCCAGAAAGACTAAAAGAAAATCATGTATTGCTCCAGTTAAATCCATTATATGTAAAATAAGAGATAAAAAAATAGGAATTTTTCATGATCTTATTGACTTGGACAGGAAAAAAGAAGTTCATGCGCTACTAATTATTGCTAATTAAATGAAATCCTAATTTGATATACATATTAAAGTTATTGGACCCATCGCATTCTTTTTTTATCTGAAAGAGTCGTTCGAAACTAAAACTATTGGAAATCATTACAGTAAACAGATTTTCAATACAAATTAAGTTGTGATTTTCATCAATCAATAGAATAGTGAATAGAATAGTCGGGGTTTGTAATTTTTGACCAAAATAAAAAAATCAACTTTTTGAATTTAAATTTAAAATTAAATAAAAGAACCTTAGTAATTTCTTCCATCACAAGATTTCTCATTTGTTATGAGATTTCTCTTTTGTTTGAGGCGAATTCAAAATTGTTCGAATTGTGTAATCATCCGTTATTGATATTGGTAAACGACCCAGAGCAATTTGATTATAATTTAATTCGTGACGATCATAAGTAGAAAGCTCATATTCTTCAGTCATTGATAAACAATTTGTTGGGCAATACTCAACACAATTACCACAAAATATACAGATTCCGAAATCAATGCTGTAATTAAACAATCGTTTCTTTCGAATATCCGTTTCCAATTTCCAATCAACAGCAGGTAGATCTATAGGACATACACGAACACATACTTCACAAGCAATGCATTTATCAAATTCAAAGTGTATTCGACCACGAAAACGCTCCGATGTGATCAATTTTTCATAAGGGTATTGAATAGTTACGGGTAAACGGTTGGCATGAGATAGGGTAATCATAAAACTTTGACCAATGTACCTTGCCGCCCGTACTGCTTGTTGACCATAATTGATGAACCCAGTTACCATAGGGAACATATAGTAAATATCAATAATAAATTGGATTTTGTTTCTTTCTCTTGTTTGATACAAGTTGTGAATTGAATTTGAATATTTGAATTTGAATTATAGTGAATATCAAATATTCTATTCGATTTTTTTATATAAATTTATAATGAAAGGAGTTGGGAAGAAGTTGTTAATAATAGATTACCTAAAGAAATAGGTAAAAGAAATTTCCATCCAAGATTTAATAATTGGTCCATTCTCAGTCTAGGTAAAGTCCACCTTGTTGTGATAGGAATGAACAAGAACAAAAAAGTTTTCGCTAATGTAATGAAAATACCAATTGTTGTTCCAAAGACTCCATACGCTTTATTTATTTCCAAAAACTCAGGAATCAATATGTATGGAATAGAGAGATTCCAACCACCCAAGTAAAGAACTGTTACAAATAGTGAAGAGACTAGTAGATTTAAATAGGAAGCAACATAAAATAAACCAAATTTGATACCCGAATATTCGGTTTGATAACCTGCTACTAATTCTTCTTCTGCTTCTGGTAAATCAAAAGGCAATCTCTCGCATTCGGCTAGAGAAGAAATTATAAAAACAATAAACCCTATAGGTTGCCGCCACAAATTCCATCCCCAAAAACCATATTTTGACTGCGCCTCAACTATATCAACTGTACTTGAACTGTTAGATAATCATAGTCGATGATAAGATCACTCTTATCATCGCTATTCCAGAACCGTACATGAGATTTTCACCTCATACGGCTCCTCGAGAGCCATAAATAAATCTAGGGACTGATTAGATATTCTTTATTTAATCTTGATATACTTGTAGGATAGATAAAGTTAAAATCAATCGAAAGTTCCTGAATTAGACTAATGGAATTCTGTCTGCTATACTATAAAAAAAGTGCTTCGGAATTGATCTTATCCCTTACTTTAAGTTTAAGAATTTCAATTTTTTTATTGAGTAATAACTTAGATCCTTCAAAAAAAATACTCTTTATTACCAATATCAATAAATAGTTCACTTTTTTTTTCGATTCCGAAAAAAAAAGAATTAAACATTCATTATTTATGACATGACAAAAATTTCATTTCCATTAATATGGATATCAGATAAAAAAGATTTTTTTTGCAATTCCATACTTTCTTTTCGTTCCTTTACTTTACTTTTATATTAAACCTAAATAAAAGAAAGAAAGGGTAAAGGATTACTTCGTTACTGATAGTTATTCATATAATCGGTGGATAGGATCATACTCTGGATCGGAATTTCATTTTTGGGAGTACTACTTGATCGTTTCTACAAATTTAAAGCCCTAATTAGTATTTCTTTTATGTATAAAAGTCTCTTCGAATAACTTACATAATCTCTATTACGAATCCTTTGTGTACTTTTGTGTTCCTAATCATCCACTCATTTTTTCTCAATCTCTATGGTAATTCATGTATGGGAATACATACAAAAGATAGTAAAAGCTCCATAGAGTTGTTCTTTTCAACCCGCTTCAAGACATGATGACTTATTAACCAATCTTGGGGTAAAGAGTCTTGACTGCTTATGTTTATTTTCGTTTAACCCTTGTACATAGGAAATGAGATTCCATTTTTTTACTGCGAATTTCGAAGCTGTTTTCTTTCACTCATCTAACTATCTAGTTTAGTTTAGCAATCCGGGCTAGTGAATAAAAAAAGAAAGAAAGATATATCTATTTAATACGTTTAATTTTTATTCTTAGAAACCTAAAAAGAAATGGAGGAAGACTTATGTCTCAACGAATCACACGTAGAGATGTTGATAACACACATAGAGTTAATGGTATTTCATAACTAATTGATTGAGCAGCAGCCCGTAGACCACCTAAAAAGGAATATTTATTATTTGATCCATATCCTGACATAAGAAGTCCAATTGGAGCAATACTTGAAACGGCAATCCATAAAAAAACACCAATACTGAGATCGGCTAGAATAAGGCGATAGCCAAAAGGAATTACTGAATAACTTAGTAGAATTGATATGACTGCTATAGAGGGTCCGATACTAAATAAACGTGTATCCCCCCTAGATGGAAGAAGGTTCTCTTTCAAAAGTAATTTTATCCCGTCTGCTAGAGCTTGAAGAATTCCCAAAGGGCCGGCGTATTCAGGTCCAATACGTTGTTGTATACCTGCGGATATTTCTCTTTCTAACCACACAATTACTAGTACACCTGTTGTGATTCCCAATATGAGAATCAAAATAGGGACAAGCATCCATATAGTTTCATAAACCTCTTTTAAGGATTCTAATCTGGAAAAAGACTTGATAGCTTGTACTTCTGTTGTATCAATTATCATTTCAACGATCAACTTCTCCCATAATAATATCTATGCTACCTAGTATCGTCATAATATCAGCCAATTTCATTTTTTTAACTAACTGAGGAAGAATTTGCAAATTGATAAAACCCGGGGAACGAATTTTCCATCTCCAAGGAAAAACACTCTGGTCTCCTATCAAAAATATTCCCAATTCCCCCTTTGGGGCTTCGACTCTTACATAAAGTTCTTGTTTCGACAATTCAAAAGCAGGGGATGGCTTTTTACTAATGAATCGATATTCAAAATCATTCCATTCAGGATATTTTATTCTATTAAAGCGTCGGATTTCTAAATTCTCATAGGGACCCCCTGGAATTCCTTCTAGAGCCTGTTGAATAATTTTGATGGATTCTGCCATTTCACCGATTCGTATTAAATAACGAGCTAATGAATCTCCTTCTTTTTGCCATTGGACTTCCCAATCAAATTCGTCGTAACACTCATAATGATCAACTTTACGAAGATCCCATTGTATTCCGGAAGCTCGTAGCATTGGTCCCGATAAACCCCAATTTATTGCCTCTTCTCCACCAATAATGCCCACTCCTTCAACTCGTTCTAAAAAAATAGGATTTCGTGTAATAAGTTTTTGGTATTCAGCAATCCCTGTTAAAAAATAATCACAAAAATCTAAACATTTATCTATCCATCCATAAGGTAGGTCGGCAGCTACTCCGCCGATACGAAAATAATTATGCATCATTCTCATACCGGTGGCAGCTTCGAATAAATCATATACCAATTCTCTTTCTCTGAAAATATAGAAGAAGGGGGTCTGCGCGCCAATATCTGCCATAAAAGGGCCGAGCCATAACAAATGAGAAGCTATACGACTTAACTCCAGCATAATCACTCTGATATAGCTAGCCCTCTTAGGTACTTGAATATTTCCCAATTGTTCTGGCCCATTTACCGTTATTGCTTCGGTGAACATAGTGGCTAAATAATCCCAACGTGTTACATAAGGCAGATATTGTATAATTGTTCGGTTTTCCGCAATTTTTTCCATCCCTCTGTGTAAATAACCCAATATTGGTTCACAGTCAATAACATCTTCACCGTCTAAAGTAAGGATAAGTCGGAGAACGCCATGCATGGATGGATGGTGAGGACCCATATTGACTATCATGAGGTCTTTTCTTGTAGTTGGTACAGCCATAGGTTTTCCCCGATTCATTATTCAGTTTTCCATGAATTGCTGAAAACAAAAAGAAGTTCATCAAAATTCAAGATCTAATAAATCAAATAATTCAAAACGACTCTTCAAATTAACGTGTTTTTATTTTAGCTTTCGAATGTTCAATTGACTGATTAATTCTTTATAGCGTACTCCATCTTTTTTTAACAAATAAGCCAGTAGTCGTTGCCGTTTTCCTAGAATTTTTCGTAGACCTCTCTGAGATGAATAGTCTTTTTTGTGCAATTCCAAATGTGAAGTAAGTCTTCCTATCTTATTGCTAAAACGGAATACTTGAAATTCAACGGACCCCCTGTTTTCTTCTTTTTCTTCATGCGAAATAACAGATATGAATGATTTTTTTGTCATAAAATTTAAAACTTCTTTTTTTTTTTACCAAATATGGAATTTTGCCGATCAGTAATAATAATGCCAGCTATTTTTATCTGGTACACATAATAATCAGAATTTTCTTTATTCATTTTGATAAAATGAATAAAGAAAATTCTGTTGATTCATTTCTGGATCTAATTGATACGTTATCGAATTAGTATCATGTATCGAAATTGGACGCTAAGACAAGGCGCGTGCGCATCTATTTATCTACTAGACGATAAGGAATATATAAGATAAATGTATCATAAATGAGTTTTTAATCGTGGATACATACGTATTCTTAACATACTAAAACGACTGCCGTTATTAGTATGGATACAATAACGATTCATACAAGCTAAATCTTCTAATCGATAATTCGGCCAAAGAAAGGATTTGAATTTGATAAGTTTCTTTTTATCTCGATCAAGATCTTTGCTTTTATCAAAAAATTGACTACCGTTTTTTACCCTATTCCCATTGTAAAATACTGGGTTTTTATCCACAACTTTATTATTCCTTGGGTTGAAACAAGTTAGAATTCTCAATTCTCGACGACGTCTAGGTAATAAAATATTTTCAAGAATAAGCAAATCAGAATTGTTTTTGTCTATGTATCTGTATATTTTTTGATTAATTTTGTGTCTACTCCTATGAGCCCGTGAAATACCTATCATTTGATACATAAGAAAATTCCCATTATTTATAGACATAGACGCTGGATATCCTTCAATAATTAATATTCCTTTTTGTAAAAATTTTGATAAAGATGTAGGAGGCTCCTCCTCCGGCAACGGAGGAAGAGCAGGGGTACCTCCACCCGTCTGCCTTCTCATATTAGCATTACGCCAAGTTCTATAAAACGTATACCCATCTCCGGTATACATACGAGTACGAAGCTTAAGTGAAGGATACGAATGTCTAGGAGGCTTATACGACGGCAATTCAATATCTTTTTCTTCAGCTTTTTCTTCAGCTTTTTTTTTCAGCTTTTTTTTTCTATTTTTTTATATAATTCCTGAAGTTTTTTAGATGCTTCCTTAGATTTATTATTGAATTCCTGAAATTCATTATATAATTCCTGAAGTATATTATATAATTCCTGAAATTTATTATATAATTCCTGAAGTTTATCATATAATTCCCCTTTATGTAATTCCCAAAGTTTTTTATATAATTCCCAAAGTTTTATATATAATCCCTTTTTATATAATTCCTGATGTTTTTTATATGATTCCCGAAGTTTATTTTTGCGTAATTTCTTAATATTATACTTTTTACGAAATGGATACACTCTTTGACGTGCTCGCTCAAATAAGTGGCGTATTCGCGCAAATACTTGGCGCGCTCGCTCATCAAATCTTATCTTTTTACATGATTGCTTAATATTATTAAAAGACCCTTTTTTTTCTGTAGGACCAACTTCATCATAACTATCAAATTTATTAACAACTTGATAAGGGTCTCGATCAAAAGGCCTATATCCGTCGTGCCAAGGTTTTAGGCGGAAAGGAGAGACTGCCATTATCTGGAAACCGTCTTCTGACCAGTATTCAGGAAGTTTTTCGGTTGAGAATGGAATACCGTTATAGGTACATTTTATATATACTTCGTTCTTCCACTCTTTGAAATCTTGCGACCACTCAGGCCGTTGCAATAATAACATACGGCCAATATTTTTCGCTACTATCAATAAAGGGAATATAATATATTTTCTAAGAATTGCCTGGGCGCCTAGAAGCGCAGCCCTTAGTGGTTGACCGTACGTATACTCCTCCTCCCAGGCTCTTTCGGCCTCCATTATTTGTTCGTCTATTTTTTCCCTTTCGGTCGGTTCGTTTTCCAATTCTTCTATAGTAAGAAGGACATCTTCGAAAGAAGAGTAATAAACCAAACGTTCAAATTCTGAGATTTTTCCCGTATACTCTAGAAAAATTCCTCTAATAAACTCGCAATACTTAAGAAAAGTATAAAACAAAGAATCTATTCTGTTTGTAAAAAATCTGGAATGTGGTTTTTCTAGATATATTGACCAAACACTCGTTTTACATTTTTGAACACGCATGGAACCTTTGATCAATTCTCGACGAAATTGTGATCTTGGTACATAACGTTTGAAATGTAATTTTTTGGATTCTTTTTCATCTGTGTCACTCTCCCCTCCAGAAAGCAAAACAGTTGCACGCCTGCATGGCAGTCCGGCAATATCAGCCTCCACTAACACCGCATCTTTTTCTTGTTTCCGTAATTGTTGTATATTTTTTAGTAGACTGGATGGCCAGAAAAGAGTTTTTTTCTCGATTTCTTTTATTTTTCCCTCCCTTTCAATAAAATTTTGATGAAACCCTTTACTTTGAGCCAAGGAATCGTTTATAAAAGACATGAAATACCTAAATTCTGCTATAATTATCGCGTCGGGTCTACATTTTTCTAGGTACCTTTCATTATTTTTTATAAGTTGAGCTTCGGGTGGAAGAAAGAAGAGGTCAGTTAATCTTTTGAAGGGTGTGGGTGCAGGTGGCTTTTTGGGGTGTCCCCGAGAGGATCCCCTTAAGGGGGGATCAGATGTTTTTTGGAAATATTGTATTTTATCTTTTTTTTTATCGGCTAATCGAGTTTTTTTTTCCAATACATTTATCTCTTTAAGCCCTTTTCTGTCTAAAACTGCAATTTTTTTAGAAAATTCAGTGCTTAAGCTGTTCTTTTTTTGTTCATTGGTACGAATCCCATAATTGTACAGTTCATCAGATGATAATTTTTCTGTTGTAGACAAAGAAGTCTTTTTTTGTATCATTCCCGAGAAAGCGGCTAAACTAGGTGGATGTGAAAAAGAAATTCTTTTTTTTCCATCATTTTGATCAGAAGTTGGGATTTTTTTATAGAATGCTTCTTTAAAAACTTTAAAAACTTTAAAAAGTTTAAAAAGGGGAGGAGAAGGCTCTTCCTTGGTAAATTCCCCTTCTTTCGCTAGGCCTATTCTATAAAAATATTCTTCAGCTTTTTCTCGATCTATTTCCACTTCGGCTTCTTTCGGTTTATAAGTCAAAATAGGTAACGGCATTTTGTTAAAAATGAGTAGACATGTAAAAAATACGAGAATACCACCGATTAGACCAAAAGAATTTCTCAAATCGAAGATCAAATTCTGATAAAATCGAAACACATAGAAAAGGTACTTTTTAGGTCTAACATACTTAGTAGATCTAACCAAATAATTTTGCTGTATCCATACTAATACGAATCTAACCGATTTCATGAATAAAATGTGACCAATTAACCAACCAACAAAACTACTTGTTAAAAATAATATCTTGTTGTTGTATCGAAACATATAAACGTTGAGTAATCTGAAAAACATTGTACTTGGGAAAAAAAAGAAATGGCTCAATAATTGAAAAAAGAGATTATTCAGGAATATACATTGAATGCTGAGATTACGCGTACGCATTGAATTTTTGCGAGTAGATTTTTCATCAACAAAAAAGTCTTCGTAACTGTACCACATGTAATGAAGGTAAAGATAAGGTACAGTTATGAAAGTTATTGTACGAGGCCTACTCAATACTAGATGCAGAGGCCTATAATAGATCGATATGAACATCAGGAGCTGTCCTATCATAAAACCAGTTGATGCGGCTACCTCCTTCTCGATTGCTTCTTCTTCTCCTTCTTCTATAACCTGAAAATGAGCTTGGAGAAGTAAGAGATAAGAAGGGCCTATGGATAATGTGGTCAGAAATCCATAATAGAGTCCGACCACAACGACCGAATTCATTAGCTTCATAGCTAGAGATGCGGAATTGCCTAGTAGAAAAGACGGATAAATCATATAAAACTCCTTTTTTTTTGTTTAAAATTTTTTGATTCCTACTATAGTAGAATCGTTTTACTTTGTTTACTATAAGATGCATCATCGTTCTAATTTGTTATAAGATTTTTTTGGGTTAGGCCGACTTCTATTGTTCGTATTTCGATTGTTCGTATTCGACGAAGATTTTTTTTATTTTTTTTTTCTATAAACAAAGTTGAATTCCCGGAATAAAGAGATTTTGCTATTGAAAAAGCTTTTAACGCTGCCCAATATCCCTTTTTTTTCCAAAAATTTTTACGAATATGCTTTTTGGAAATAGAAGTACGTTTTTTTGGAACTGCCATTTAAAATGGATTACTCATTGTTGTAGTTGGATGTGAAAAACATCTATTGGTCAAACGAATCTTTGTTTACTATATAATTATCCATGTATTTTTTAGATTCTATACCATACAGGGCCTTTTAGTCAAATTTTTCATTATAGAAAAGCATAATCTAACTAAAAATATATGAAATATATATATATATATATATATATATATTAAAATTCCCTAAAATATTCAATTAGGAGAAACAAAATTTTCTATGGAGTATAATATTTATTTATAATTTAAAATACTTCGTGCGAAATTGATGAATAAATTTAATAAAAATTAAATAATTAATCAAAATTTCTACTTATACTTAAGATCTCTATATATTTTGTATATTTTTGCTGTATTTCATTTAATTTACATGTGCATATTAAGCCACATCGAAAAATTTAAGTTAGCAAATCTTAATTGAAAAGCTTGAATTTTTTCTTTTTTTTTTTCGAAAATCTAAATAAATCGAATTTCCAATTTTCAAATTGAAATGATATCCATAATTTAATCCCATAAATTAATTTGTTTAAAGAATCCATAATTTGAGACATTTTAGTGATTTTTTTTTATTCTATGTTATGGTAAAGTAGTAAAGTAAAGTAAGAGGTATCATATCCTTTTTTTCTATAAACTATATAAAATATATAACTATAAAAAAAAAAAGAATATTTTTCTATGTTTTTTTGTTTTTCGTTTGGAACGGAAGACAATCAAATAATTTTTCGTAAAACCAGTTAATAATTATGAATAAACTACTGAATAAACTTATTAAAATAACTAGTTCCTAGTTTTTTGTATTACTTATTTTTTTATTAGATTGTTTATTAGATTTTTAGTAGATCTTCTGATTCATACTATTTTTTAGTCTAATTTTTTTATCTTTATTATATATATTATAAATAACTTAACTGTAAATGAAAGTAGAATTTTTTTTGATTCCTACTTCAGAGACTTCAACATTTTACATTTACTTAAATAATTAAGGATTTACTTTTACTAACAAATTAATTATTTGACCAATTAGAACTTCTTGGTTTGAATATTAAAATAAAAAATGTTTAATAATATTAATTAAAAATTTTATTTAATATAAAATAGTAAATTAACAAATTCTATTTTTTTAAGTTATGTAAAATAAAAACTTGATTTTTTTTATTGGCTTCTTTCAATTCAAAAGAGGCAAGAACCGGCGAATCGTAAACAAAAAATAAAATTTAAATAAAAAATTTAGATATTTGATTATGGAACATATATACCAATATGCATGGATCATACCCTTCACTCCACTTCCGGTTCCTTTGTTAATAGGAGTGGGACTTCTCCTTTTTCCGACGACAACAAAAAATCTTCGGCGTATTTGGGCTTTTTCTAGTATTTTGTTGTTAAGTATAGTTATGATTTTCTCGATGAAGCTGTCTATTCAGCAAATAAATAGCAATTCTATTTATCAATATGTATGGTCTTGGACTATTAATAATGATTTTTCTTTAGAATTCGGCTACTTGATCGATCCACTTACCTCTATTATGTCAATGTTAATTACTACTGTTGCAATTCTAGTTCTTGTTTATAGTGATAATTATATGTCTCATGATCGGGGATATTTGAGATTTTTTGCTTATATGAGTTTTTTCAATACTTCCATGCTGGGATTAGTTACTAGTTCAAATTTGATACAAATTTATATTTTTTGGGAATTAGTTGGAATGTGTTCGTATCTATTAATAGGGTTTTGGTTCATACGACCTATTGCTGCAAATGCCTGTCAAAAAGCGTTTGTGACTAATCGTGTAGGGGATTTTGGCTTATTATTAGGAATTTTAGGTATTTATTGGATAACAGGCAGTTTCGAGTTTCGGGATTTGTTTGAAATATTCAATAACTTAATTAATAAAAATGAGATCCATTTTTTATTTTGTATTTTGTGTACTTTCTTGTTATTTGCTGGTGCAGTTGCTAAATCTGCCCAATTTCCCCTTCATGTATGGTTACCTGATGCTATGGAGGGGCCTACTCCTATTTCAGCTCTCATACATGCTGCTACCATGGTAGCGGCGGGGATTTTTCTAGTCGCTCGACTTCTTCCTCTTTTCGTAGTCATACCTTACATAACGAATGGAATATCTTTTATAGGTATAATAACCGTACTATTAGGAGCTACTTTAGCTCTTGCTCAAAAAGACATTAAGAGAAGTTTAGCTTATTCTACAATGTCTCAACTGGGTTATATGATGTTAGCCCTAGGTATAGGTTCTTATCGAGCTGCTTTATTTCATTTGATTACTCATGCTTATTCAAAAGCAT